ATTTAGATTTAATGCATTTCAATCTGAACAACAATTAAACCCATTTGATTGACTAGAATACCATAAGTTCAAATAAAATTGACAAAATTTAAAACAAAAAAAAAGATGTTGGTAATAAGAAATCAAACTAAAAGTTTATAAAGGAATCCGAATAGAATTTAATGTAAATGTATATGATGGATATGATAAAATACTCTTTTTTATTGCTAGTTTTAAAAATAAATTATTGACGCGCGATAGCAATTGCGCCTATTAAAGCAACTAAAAGAATTATTGAAATGAGTTCAAAGGGAAGAAAAAAATCTGTTGATAAATGAATTCCGATTTGTTGACTAGTAGTTATCAAATCTTGTTCTAGAATCTGGTTTGATTTTGTAGTCCAAATAATACCATACCATGAGGTATTTAGAGTAAAAAAAATTAATGAAAAAAAAAGACTTGTACAAATCAACGAAGTAATGTTATCCCCAACAGTCCACAGACGAAAATTTGTGTCATATTCTGGCCCATTCATGAACATTACAGCAAATATTATTAAAACATTTATAGCTCCCACATAAATAAGGAGTTGTGCAGAAGCTACAAACTGCGAATTGGCGAGAATATAAAATAAAGATATACAAACAAGAACCAACCCCAACGAAAAGGCAGAAAAAATTGTATTGTTAAATAATACTACTCCTAGACCCCCTAATATAAGACCTGTTCCCAGAAAGACTAAAAGAAAATCATGTATTGATCCAGGTAAATCCATTATATAAAAAATAAGAGATAAAAAATCAGAATGTTTCATGATCTTATTGAATTGAACAGGAATAAAGATTAGTGCCTTTACTAATTGTTAAATACTAATGTGTACGACTTTTTATGAGTAAAATTTTTGTACCCATTGTATTTTTTCTGTTTTTTTTTGTAATTAAATTAAAGTAGTTCAAAATAACAACTATTTAAAACTATTACAGTAACCATATTTTTAATACACATTTTTATTTTCACCAATCAATAGAATAGCGACTCATTATATTTTTTAATTATTGACCAAGAAAAAACTTTTTGAATTTAAATTCACTATTTAATTTAGTATTTAAAAATAAAATAAAGGGGCGTTAAAAATTGAGTTATTTAATAATTAGGAAGTTTTTTTTAATCCCTAGATTTTTATTTTGTTTGAGGTGAATTTAAAATAGTTCGAATTGTGTAATCATCAGTTATTGGTATTGGTAAACGACCCAGAGCAATTTGATTATAATTTAATTCATGACGATCATAAGTAGAAAGCTCATATTCTTCAGTCATTGATAAACAATTTGTTGGACAATACTCAACACAATTACCACAAAATATACAGATTCCAAAATCAATGCTGTAATTAAGCAATCGTTTTTTTCGAATATCTTTTTCTAATTTCCAATCAACAACTGGTAAATCTATCGGACATACACGAACACATACTTCACAAGCAATACATTTATCAAACTCAAAGTGTATTCGACCACGAAACCGCTCTGAGGTTATCAATTTTTCATAAGGATATTGAATAGTTACAGGTAAACGATTGGCATGAGATAGGGTAATCATAAAACCTTGACCTATATACCTTGCCGCTCGTACTGTTTGTTGACCATAATTGATGAACCCGGTTATCATAGGGAACATATAGTAAATATCAAAATAAAAAAGAAGATTTTGTTTCGTTCTCTTGTTTCAGATAAATAATAATTCTAGTGAGTATCAAATCTTATCGTTTTTTTATAATGAAAGAAGTTGGGAAGAAGTTGTTAATAATAGATTACCTAAAGAAATAGGTAAAAGAAATTTCCATCCAAGATTTAATAATTGGTCCATTCTCAGTCTAGGTAAAGTCCATCTTGTTGCGATAGGAATGAACAAGAACAAAAACGTTTTCATTAATGTAATAAAAATACTAAATGTCGTTCCAAAGACTCCTTCCGTTTTATGTATTTCAAAAAACTCAGGAATGAATATATTTGGAATAGAAAAATCCCAACCACCCAAGTAAAGAACTGTTACAAATAATGAGGAGATTAGTAGATTTAGATAGGAAGCAACATAAAATAAACCAAATTTAATACCTGAATATTCGGTTTGATAACCTGCTACTAATTCTTCTTCGGCTTCTGGTAAATCAAAGGGTAATCTCTCGCATTCTGCTAGAGAAGAAATTATAAAAACAATAAATCCTATAGGTTGCCGCCACAAATTCCACCCTAAAATACCATATTTTGACTGCGCCTCAACTATGTCAACTGTACTTGAACTGTTAGATAATCATAGTCGACGATAAGATTACTCTTGTCATCGCTATTACAGAACCGTACATAAGATTTTCACCTCATACGGCTCCTCGAGAGCCATAAATAAATCTAAGGATTGATTCGATATTCTTTACGGATATCGTTGTAGGATATATAAAGTAAAAATAAACCGAAAGCTCCGGAATTAAACCAATGGAATTCTGTCTGCGATAATAGAAAAGTGCTTCAGAATAGATCTCATCCTTTGACTGACGCAATACTTTTTGAGTAATAACTTAATTCTTGAATAAGATACTCTTTTAATATGAATAAAAATAAAAAATTAACCTTATTTTTAAAAAAGATTTAAACATTCATTCATGATTTATGCCATAACAAAAATGACATTTCCATGAATATGGAATGTATATCTAAAAAAATAGTTTGTTTATTAAAAATTTTTCGTCTATTTTTTTATTTCTTGTATTCTTTTTTTTTTCTTTTATTCTTTTATTTAGGCTAAAAAAAGTTAAAGGATTATTTCGTTCCTGATAGTTATTTACTTAATGGGTGGATAGGAGCATACTCTGGATCGGAATTTTTGGGAGTACTGCTTGATAATTTCTACCAATTTAAAGCCTCAATTAGTATTTCGTTTATGTAAACTTAGAATAATTTAGATAATCTCTATTACGAATCCTTTGTGTACTTTGGTGTTCCTAATCATCCACTTCTTTTTACTCAATCTATATCATAATATGGTTGTTTTTATTTATAGTAAAAACTCCATAAAAATTTTTTCAACCCGCTTCAAGTTATAATTTTTAATTTATCTTGGGGATAAACAGTCTTGTCTGCTTATGTTTATTTTCGCTTAGCCTCTGTACATAGGAAATGAGATTTTTTTTACGGCAAATTTATAAGCTGTTTTTTTTGCACTCATCTAACTATCTGGTTTAATTTATCACCCCTAGAAGTTAAAAAAAGAAGTGAATAAAAAATTAGGAGATCCATTTAATACGTTGCGTAGAAATTCAACATTTTTTCTTAGAAGCCTAAAAAGACGTATGTCTTAACGAATCACACGTAGAGATATTGATAACACACATAGAGTTAATGGTATTTCATAACTAATTGATTGAGCAGCAGCCCGTAAACCACCTAAAAAGGAATATTTATTATTTGATCCATATCCTGACATAAGAAGCCCAATCGGAGCAATACTTGAAATAGCGATCCATAAAAAAACACCAATACCAAGATCCGCTAGAACAAGATGATACCCAAAAGGAATTACTGAATAACTTAGTAGAATTGATATGACGGCTATAGAGGGTCCGATACTAAATAAACGTGTATCCCCTCTAGATGGAAGAAGGTTTTCTTTAAAAATAAGTTTTGTTCCGTCTGCTAAAGCTTGAAGAATTCCCAAAGGACCCGCATATTCAGGTCCAATACGTTGTTGGATACCCGCGGATATTTCTCTTTCTAACCATACAGTTACTAGTACGCCTATTGTGATTCCCAATACAAGAATCAAAATAGGGAAAAGTATCCATATAGTCCCATAAATCTCTTTTAAGGATTCCAATCTGTAAAAAGAGTTGATATTTTGTATTTTTGTTGTATCAATTATCATTTCAACGATCAACTTCTCCCATAATGATATCTATGCTACCTAATATTGTCATAATATCAGCCAATTTCATTTTTTTAACTAACTGAGGAAGAATTTGCAAATTGATAAAACCGGGTGGTCGAATTTTCCATCTCCAAGGAAAAACACTCTGATCCCCTATCAAAAAAATCCCCAACTCCCCCTTTGGGGCTTCGACTCTTACATAAAGTTCTTGTTTCGACAATTCAAAAGTAGGAGACGGTTTTTTACTAATGAATCGATAGTCAAAATCATTCCATTCAGGATCTTTTATCCTATCAAAGCGTCTAATTTCTAAATTCTCATAGGGACCCCCCGGAATTCCTTCTAGAGCTTGTTGAATAATTTTGATGGATTCTGCCATTTCACCTATTCGTACTAAATACCGAGCTAATGAATCCCCTTCTTTTTGCCATTGGACGTCCCAATCAAATTCATCATAACACTCATAATGATCAACTTTACGAAGATCCCACTCTATTCCGGAAGATCGTAGCATTGGTCCTGATAAGCCCCAGTTTATTGCCGCTTCTTCGGAAATAAAGCCAACTCCTTCAACTCGTTCTAAAAAAATAGGATTTCGCGTAATCAGTTGCTGGTATTCAGCAAGTCCCGTTAAAAAATAATCACAAAAGTCTAAACATTTATCTATCCACCCATAAGGTAGATCGGCAGCTATTCCGCCAATACGAAAAAAATTATGCATCATTCTCATACCGGTGGCAGCTTCAAATAAATCATATACTAATTCTCTTTCTCTGAAAATATAGAAAAAAGGGGTTTGCGCCCCAATATCTGCCATAAAAGGGCCGAGCCATAACAAATGAGAAGCTATACGACTTAACTCCAACATAATAACTCTGATATAGCTAGCTCTTTTAGGTACTTGAATATTGCCCAATTGCTCGGGTCCATTTACCGTTATTGCTTCTGTGAACATAGTAGCTAAATAATCCCAACGTGTTACATAAGGAAGATACTGTATAATTGTTCGGTTTTCAGCAATTTTCTCCATCCCTCTGTGTAAATAACCCAATATAGGTTCACAGTCAATAACATCTTCGCCGTCTAAAGTAACAATAAGTCGTAGAACGCCATGCATTGATGGGTGGTGAGGGCCCATATTAACTATCATGAGGTCTTTTCTTGTAGTTGGTACAGTCATAGGTTTTGTCCCAATTATTCTTTCCGGAATTCATTTTGACATGGATTAAAAAAAGTTCATAAAAATTCAAGATATAATAAATCAAATAATTCAAAACAACTCTTAAAATTAACGGGTTTTTAGCTCTCTAATGTTCAATTCACTGATTAATTCTTTATAACGTACTCTATTTTTCTTTGATAAATAAACCAGTAGGTGTTGACGTTTTCCTAGAATTTTTCGTAGACCTCTCTGAGATGAATAATCTTTTTTATGTAATTCCAAATGTAAAGTAAGTCTTCGTATCTTAGTGGTAAAACAGAAAACTTGAAATTCAATAGATCCCCTGTTATCCTCTTTTTTTTCATGTGAAATCGAGGATATAAATGCATTTTTATTCATAAATTCTTAACCTTCCTTACTCCTAAATATGAAATTTTTTCAATCAGTAATAATAATGCCAGCTTTTTAAACTGGTATATACATTTTCTTATTTTTTATTAAAAACAATTATGGTGATTCCTTTATAAATCTAATTGAATTGATACGTCATCAAATTATTATCGTATATCAGAATTGAAGACAAGACGCGTAGGCATCTCTTCTGATATATGATAATAGTGAAGATATAAAATTATCATAAATGCATTTTAAATCGTGGATACATACGTATTCTTAATAGACTAAAACGACTGCCGTTATTAGTATCAAACCAATAACGATTCATACAGGCTAAATCTTCTAGTCGATAATTAGGCCAAAGAAAGACTTTATACTTTATAACTGTATTGTTTTCGTGCCTAAGATCTTTGTTTTCATCAAAAAATTGACTACAGTTTTGTATATGATTCCTGTTATAAGATACTGCATTCCTATATATACCATTATTATTACTTGAATTCAAACACATTAGAATTCTCCATTTTCTACGACGCCTAGGTGATAAAATAGTTTCAGGAACAAGTAAATCAAATTTATACCTTGAAATCCATTCATCTGGATTCTTCTTATCAATACTGTCGATGTTTCTTTTTTTATTTTTTTGGTGTTTACTTTTATGAATCAATGAAATACCTATGGTTTGGTACAAAATAAATTGTCCGTTGCCCTTTACAGACAGGCGAATGGGTTCAATACTAAATATCCCCCTTTTTATCAATTGTGGAAGAGTTAAATCTTGCTGAATCAGCATTATATTCAGACTCATTTCTCTTCTTTCAATCGAGGATATTGTAATTTCTCTGGGATTTGTCAATCTAAGCAAGAGACAGTAGACTTTGATATTATTGAGCAATTTTTGATTCAAAGAACTTTCCCATCTCAATTGAAAAAGCAAATATCTTTTAAGGAAGAAATCGAGTTCTGCTTCTGTACTACTCTTGTTTTGTTTTTTTTTCCTACGCCCTTTAATATCTGATCCTATATAATTTTCTTGAATATCTTTTTGGTGCTTTGAGATAACAAACTCAGAATTTTTTTGAACATCGGATCCGGAATCTCTTTGACTTATGACTTCTTTTTCGCCTTGATTCCTATTCTCTAATTCCATAGATTTTATTTCATTTAATATTCTAGATGTTGTAAAAGGATTTGTTTTTTTCGTTCTATTGATGTTTTTCTTTTCGCTAAAATTATAAATTACATTAAAATTTGAAAAAATTGAATTTATTGGTATAACCCACGGTTTCATTTTATATGCATTATAAAGCAATAAAAATTTTGGGAAGAGCAAAAATTCCAGATTCGATATAGGATGACTTAGTAATTCTTCATTCATTCCCATCCAATCAAAAGATATTTTATTTTTATGGGATTTTTTTATTTCTTGATAAATTGTGCGGTAAAAAAGATCTTTCTTTTCAATTTTATCAACAATTTTATAATTTTTCGTTTCAGTCTTAGTATTTTCAGTACTCCTGCTACTAATATTGATCCAAGCCTCAATGTCCATTTTTTTTCTAAGACAAAAATGGATAATTTTCCAATCAAAATATTTTCTATTTGTATTTTTATCTATATCCGGAATAATATTTATTCCTAAATAATTAGTAATAGGGATACTCCACCACATAGCAATTAATTTGTTTGTAGATATGTAATAATTATAAGTATAAAATAATTCTTGGTTTTTATTTACTTGTAATGGTTCGCCATAACTATATGAATCCTTCTTATCTTCATAAAAAATTAAATTATATGCTAAAATATTATATTTATCGTTTTTTTTTAAATTATATTTTTGATCGAGCAATAAATAGTTTTCGGAATTTTTTTTATTTTTAGCATTAAGTAATTGGTCTTTTTTATCTGAATTCCTTTTGTTTTTTTGTAAATTTTTCTTTTCAACCTCACAATATTCAGTGACTCGATTGCGCCATTTTTGTAGTCCTAATTGCGACCATTTTTGCTGAGATAAATCATATTGATAATTACTTTTTAATTTTAACCAGTTTTTCCATTGAGTCTGTTCATAATTTTGAAGTTTTTTAAGCTTTAACTTATTTAACTTAGAAGAAGTTATTACTTGTGTTACAAAATAATTTTTTATTTCATTTTTTAGAAATAAAAATGTTCCGCGATATTGAAAGATAAACCTTAACTTATATAAGTATAAGTTGATAACTTCGGCTTGTGATAATTTATAAAATACATATGCTTGTGACAAAAAAGAGAAATCCCAAAGAATCTTTGAATTCTTATTAATATGACTAACAAAATATAAAAGTGATTTTATGAATTGAATTGTTTTTTTATTTGTTTTCTCAACCTTTTCTTTAATTTTTTCATTATTGTCAAGGCGTTTTTCACTCAAATTCTTTGTTGATTCAAGACAAAATTCTATATTAATTCGGGGAATATTAATAATATATAGAAATAGATCTACGAATAACCTTTCCCTAAAAAATTTTTTAAAATAATTAAATTTACGAATTAATCGAGTATTTTTTCTTTTTAATATCTGACCGAGATTTTGGGGTGATTCAAAATTTTTAGTACCATAATGTGTTTTGTTAGGCTGACGAATTAATTTTAGAGTTTTAAAATTTTTTTCTTTTGAAAATTTTTCTATTTTATTTTTTATTGTCCTTGTTCTATTAGCCAGATCCTTTTTTTTTTGTTCTGATACTGAATCTGAATAACTTGTCTGATTCATGAATCCGTCTTGAATGGATGATTCATGAACTATATTATTATTGATTGCCGAATCTTTTTTTATTTCAATGGATTCGTCTCTCAATCCAAATACTCGAATTGGACTTACCCTTAAAAATTTTTTTTTTTGAAAAAGTAAAAGTAGAAGGCTTTTAATAAAAATTTCATTTGGAACAGTTAGCAAAAATTCGAGTTTTGCTTTGAAAAATTTTAAAACTTGAACCCATTTCTTTGTAAATTTTATAATTTTTTTGTCGAGTTCGTTAAAAATAGGTTGAAAAAAATGGGGTCGTTTTCGGGAGGAACCGAAGGGAAGTTCAGTTTCCATTCCCCAAACTGTTAAAAAACAAAAATTATCTGTTTGATTTTGTTTTTTCATTTTATATTGATAAGAAGGTCTTAGCATCGATCTATGCCAAGGCTTTAGGCAAAAAGGAAATAGTATCTTTATCTGAATACCATCGTTTAACCAGTTTTTAGGAAATTCTGTTTCTGATAACTGAACACCATTATAGGTACATTTAACATGTATTTCTTTCTTCCACTCTTCGAAATCCTCAGACCACTCAGGGCGTTGGAGTAAGAATAGACGACCTATATTTTTTGCTATTATGAGTACAGGTAATCGAATATATTTTCGAAGAATTGATTGGGTTACTAACATCAAACCTCTTATTACTTGAGCAAATGGAATGGTATCCCAGGCTTCAGCTATTTCTATTCGTGTTTTTTCTTTGCTTTTTTCTTCTTTGTATTCATTTTCTCTTTGTTGCTCTTCTTCCTTTTTTTTTTCTTCGGTATAATAATCAGAAATTTTAAATTCTCTATTTTTTTCTATATAATTTTTTAAAATCCGTTTAATTAATGTTGAAATATTAAAAGAAAATAATGAGAAGTTTTCTATTCTATTTAAAAAAAGGGGTGAATGTATATTTGCTTGAAATAATTGCCAAATAACTATTTTACGTCTTTGAACCCGCATGGAACCTTTTATTATGTCTCGATGAAAATCAGATTGCTGTGAATAATGTAACAAAGCTACTTCTTCTATTTGATCAGACGTATTGGAATTGATGTTATCAATATCGATATTATGTTCGTTAGCATTAAAAATAACGACATGTTTAGCTTTTCTTGAGCGAATTTGATGATCTGTTGGTACGTCGTCCTCATTTTTTTGTTCTTCCTGCTCTAAATCATCAATTAATTTGTATGACCAGCATGGAACTTGTTTACTAATTTCTGTTATTCCATTTGTATTTATTTTATGTCTGCATTTTTTTATTTTTTTATTATTTATTTTTAGTCCTATGATTGCATCAACTAAAAATTTTAAAAATTGTTCTTGATCTTCTGAACTAATTTCTTCTTCTTCTAGAAGTAAATGAATTCCTTTCCGATTGAATGTTGATTCCCCAGAAAATGGACTCATTAAAGGCATGAAATGCCTAATTTCTTTTGATATTGATTTTTTTTTTAATGTATCTTTTTTCTGTTCAAATTCGTGGTAATTATAATCATTACGAAGAATACTATGAATCTTATTTATAAAAATTCCATCTATCCAATTTTGGACTACAGTTTCATTTATAATAGAGGGTGAAAAGCATTTTTTTATTATTCCACGATAGGGTCCATTTAAGAAAGGATCATTTATTTTTGGCAAATATTCCTTTTTAGTTTTCTCATTGCATAATTGAGTTTTTTTATCGAGTCCATCTATATAAAAAAGTCCTTTGTCTAGAACTGCAATTCTATTAGCAAATTCATTGCTTAAGCTGTTTTTTTTTT